GCATTATCCATTATAAATGAATTTTCTAGCATTTGACCCCGTACCACCGAAAGGTTTGGTCGCATACTTGAAAAATAACCCAAAAAATCAAGGGAATGCTTGGATAATTGGTTTATATAAATCCTTCCTGGTTGAGACCACACATAAGAATGACACTGCCATAAATTGACAAGATAATATTTCCACTTATTCATCAGAAGAGGGGTATCCTTCGAAGACAGAATAGATTTTCCTTGATATCTAACATAATGCATAAAAGGATCCTTGAAGAACCATAAGATGGCGGCCGGAAAATCATTAACGAAGACTTCTTCTACAGGATCTTTTTTTTTTTCATAGAAATGTATTCGCTCAAAAAAGATACCAGAAGAGGTTAATCGTAAATGAGAAGATTGATTACGAAGAAAAAGTAAAATGGATTCGTATTCACATACATGAGAATTATATAGGAGCAAGAATAATCGTGGATTACTTTTTGAAAAAATAATTTTTTTTGGAGTAATAAGACTATTCCAATTAGAATACTCGTGAAGAAAGAGTCGTAATAAATGTAAAGAAGAGGGATCTTTCACCCAATAGCGAAGGGTTTGAACCAAGATTTCCAGATGAATGGGGTAGGGTATTAGTACATCTGATACATAATTTAAATGTGGGAATTTGTCCTCTAAAAAAGGAAATATTGAATGAATTGATCGTAAATTATAAGATTTTACGATTTCTGTCGCCTCTAAGGAAGATACTAATCGTAGGGAAAACGGAATTTCCACAATGACTGCAAATCCCTCCGACATCATTTGAGAATACAAATTTTTGTTGTACCCAAAAAATTTATTTTGGTTAGAATCATTAGCGGAAATTATCAAATGATTCTGTTGATACATTCGACTAATTAAACGTTTTATAATTAGTAAACTATATTTAGTGTCATAACCTACATTATCCAACAAAATCGATCTATTTAAACCATGATCATGAGCAAGTGCATAAATATACTCCCGAAAGATAAGTGGGTATAGGAAGTCATGTTGCTGATATCTATCTAGTTCTAAATATCCTTGAAATTCTTCCATTTTTTATTTGAACAAGAAAAGAAATAGGTGATTTATTGGGTTATCAAATGATACATAGTACGATACAGTCAAAACAAGGTATTATAGTAAGAAAATACCTCGGAACAAGTAAGACTCATCAACAGACTCTCTAGCCTCTCTTTTTCCATCTAATTGATTTATGTTCATTCTAGGGTAACAAGATGGTTAGAAGTCCTTTATTTTTTCAATCCAATCGCTCTTTTGATTTTGAAAAATCTTTATCAATATACTGCCTTCTTCTACACATTTATCTCTACCCCATAATGGGTAATAGCTAATAATTAGGACTCATAAGAAATTTATAATCCACTCATGGGAAAAGTTTTTCCCGTATTAAGCACTAATATATTTTTAACGTCTAATTAGATCGGGTAATCATTCAAAAATTAAGAACAGAAGCTCATTACTTTTTGTTTCCCTATAATTGGAACCGTAGTAGGGCTCTACCCATTTATTCACTCGACCAAATTCATTTTTTTTATTACACGACAAGAATTCAAACAATTTAAATAAGGTTTTGGACCTATTCGGTAAGAATGAAATATTCTTAGAATTATCCATTGATACGACATGCTGCTTTTTCCATTCATTCCTTTCAGGATCAGTCGTGGTCTTACAAACTCTACCGATGGTATGGACGAATCTTTTGCTTCATACAAATGTGTAAAAGATGCTAGCCGCACTTAAAAGCCGAGTACTCTACCGTTGAGTTAGCAACCCAAATAAAATAATTAGAATGTGTAGATACAATCGGAATCTCAATAAAAAAAAGATTGAATTGCACAACGCAATCCAAACCAATCAAAACATTAAAATAGCAAAAATTTTTAAAATTCTAATTGATTAGATTCTGAACATAATAAAAATGAACAGATCCGATGAAAAAATTCTCAGATAAAAATAGGGATAAAGTAAAATATTTATAAATAGCTCCTTGTCTCTTATGTCATCCATTAATTCTATAGTATATATAGATTTTTATTGAGTTTAATCTTAATCAAAAAAAGACTTCTTGTATCACAGAAAATACAAGAACCCATTATTTGAATGAAATAAAAGCTATGGGACGGAGATATAAATGGATCCTTTTATCCACGATCGGATTATATTTATTTGATACACTGTTGTCAATATGAATGTTGAGAAAAGAATACAAAAGAAAAAACAATTTATAAATATAACTAACAATTCCAATCAATTAGACAATTAGAATTATAAGAAAAAATAAGAAAACAAAAAACTAAGGACTTGTGTTGGATTGGCACTATATAGAATATTTCTATACAACACAACATTGATACAATATTGGTGGAAAAATAAATTAAGTAAAAAATGAGGTTTATTCACTATTCACTAATCACTAAAATAAGCAAGTGAAATCCTTTGTGTTTTTTTATTTGTTCCTTAACTCATTGACAGTAATCTCAAAATTTTATATTTATAGACCCGATTACTTCATTTATTTATTCACTTAATCTTTTTCTATCTATTTTATATATATCAATAAAATTTATATCAATAAAATAGAAATAGATTTTTGTCGTTATAAAAGACACTCTTTTATAGTAACAATAATAAATTTAGTATGATATAGATATAATTTAGTATGATATAAATAGAACAAAAGAGGAAATAGCAAAGAAACAAAAAGGTTATACAAGGCTATATACAAATCATCCACATTTTTTTTATTTCATTAATTGAATTATATTTGTTGATTAGGGCGAAGTTCCGTAAAAACCCCCGCCCTTTTTGAAATATCATGAACAGTTCCTGTAGGTTGAGCACCTTTTTCAAGGAAATATAGAATAGCCGGAACATTTAAATAGATTTGATTCTTTATCGGGTCATAAAAACCCACTTTACGAAGATCTCTTCCCTCTCGTCGGGATCGAACATCAATTGCAACGATTCGATAAATGGCTCATTGGGATAGATGAACAATACCCCCCCCCCTAGAAACGTATAAGAAGTTTTCTCCTCGTACGGCTCGAGAAAATTCTAAATTATGTCTATGTATAGAATCATAATATCAAATAGATCCATAAAATCATCAAATTCATTATATTATTGATTTTAGTTTAAATACTTTTTCTTAGTCTTCCCCCCCCCCCCCAAAAAAAAAATATTTGTATCCTCATAACTCAAGTTGAATAACTCTCAAATAACTCAAAAGAAACCTTTTAGGTATTAAATTTATTGAGTGGTCTCTAACCCTTTTTGTCTGTCTCCTTTAGAATCTATTTTGATTCTTAAATATGATCTGGTTGTTGAGACAATTGAAAACGGTATTTCCTTGTTCCAGGATCTTTATCTTTGCCTTGAATCATTGGGTTTAGACATTACTTCGGTGATCTTTAAATCGTTTCAAAACGGCAGCAACATACCATTTTTTGTGATTTCTTTCTATCAAAGAATCGTATGAATGGTTGATTCCTACGTAATACACTTTACTTTTGATTTGATCAAAAGAGTTTTACCAATTCCAACAAAATTAACTTTTAAATTTTATCGAATTGGATCCTTTAGATTTATATATCTAAAATAGACTTACGAAGTTGTTCCAATTTATTGATCGATACTAACCTTAGATTCTTGCCCTTGAGAAATTAATCAATACGTTCTACTCGAGCTCCATCGTGTACTATTTACATGGCAACACTCTCAAAAATGAGGGTTCCAGTGGAACAGAACAAATGATGTCGAGCCAAGAGCACTTTCGTTCCTATATAATATAAAAAAGTGGTGGATGTAAGAATCCACAGCTGATCATGTCCTTCAAGTCGCACGTTGCTTTCTGCCACATCGTTTTAAACGAAGTTTTACCATAACATTCCTTCAGTTTGGAACCAGTATGTAATTGATTCAATTATGGAATCGTGAATAATCATCGGTTCGGTCGGTACATAATAATCTATACTTTTTTCTTCTATATGAAGAATGGATAATGTATGACGAAGTCTCAACAAGAATTCAATCAATTTAACCCCATTGTTTATAATTATTTTTTTAATTATAACTAACATAACATGAATAAATAAACACGAATAAACAAGTTATTTTGAATCTCTATCTTCAAGTAACGTGATAGGATAAATTCAACAATTTCACACTTCTTAGAATACCAAGAACTCATAAGAAATCATTAAAAAGATTTAATTGATTGAATAGTTTCCTACCCTAATAATCATTATTTGCATAAGGTTTTACAGTAAGTACCATTCGCTTTTTATCATCATTAAGAGAAAGATAAATCCATATTGGATTAAACCATCAATGATTAATAAAAAAAAAAGACTGATGTAAGGAAAGATTGAAGATTTAGGTTGTTATTTTTTCATATTTCATATTGTAAAATCTGTAATATTTAACAAATCCAAATTTCGTTTCATATGCGTGTTATTTGAACTCGATTAAATTTGTGAAAAAGATATGATTAATAAAAAAAAAAAAAAAAAAAAAAAAAGAAATTAAGAATCGCATTCTATAACAATATTATACTCCTAAACGGAAGACTGGTCGAAAAGACAATCTTTATTTTGATATATTTTATTATGATATAGATTATGATATAGATATATATTTTATTTTTTATTATAGATTAATAAAATTATAGATTAATAAAATGATCGTGGGTCAGTTATGTTCTGGGACGGAAGGATTCGAACCTCCGAATAGCGGGACCAAAACCCGTTGCCTTACCACTTGGCCACGCCCCATTTCTAGTCGACACTAATAAACACTAATATTGGTACTGGTTGTTCGTCAACTCAAGTCTAAATATCTATTATCTATAAAATAGATTACTAGAATTTTTATACATGTAGACGTAGAATTAAACAGAATTTATTGATCATTACATATAATTCAATTAAGATATTGTATGAAAGTATGGTTTATTCTATTCTCTTTTGATTTGAGAATTGAAAGATTTTTGATTGGGTGAGTTCAAATCAAAGAAAGTTTTTTGGTCTATCTTATTTTCTTTTTATTCATTTTTCTTTTCTATGAATAATAACATATTTATAATAATAAAATAATAAAAAACTCAATTTATTAATAACTCAATCAAAATAAATAAAATACAATTATCCTCAAGAACAAAATGTTTGTTATGCTTAATATATTTAGTTTGATCTGTATCTGTCTTAATTCTGCTCTTTATTCAAGTAGTTTTTTCGTCGCCAAATTGCCCGAGGCCTACGCTTTTTTAAATCCAATCGTAGATGTTATGCCAGTAATACCCCTGTTTTTTTTTCTCTTAGCCTTTGTTTGGCAAGCTGCTGTAAGTTTTCGATGATATCTTTAATTTAATAATGTCTAGACAAATTCATGATTTATTGAAAAAAAAAAAAATTCAAAGAAAAGAATTGATAAGATCAGATAAGTCTTACACCCTCAATTCAAATATTGAAATTCTTGTACAACCGCGAAAAATCTGGATCACCCCACTTTATTTCTTGGTGTCAAAATAAAAAATCAAAATAGTAGGGTATGCGGTATAAAAACGGAGAATCTATTCTCTTTTTTACTAAAAAAAATCTTGGAGATTATGTAATGCTTACTCTCAAACTATTTGTTTACACGGTAGTGATATTCTTTGTTTCTCTCTTTATTTTCGGATTCCTGTCTAATGATCCAGGACGTAATCCTGGACGTGAAGAATAAAAGATAAGGTTTTCCTTGCTTGATTTTAAAATGTTCTTAGTAGGATTTTATCTATTACACATTTTTAACTATTAAAAATAAAAAGAGCTCGCGAAAAATTCGAAAGAAAATACCAAGTCATCAACAAAAACGGAAAGAGAGGGATTCGAACCCTCGGTACGAAAAACTCGTACAACGGATTAGCAATCCGACGCTTTAGTCCACTCAGCCATCTCTCCTCCCAATTGAAAAAGGATAATACTATGTTACATTATAAAAAATAAGGATTGAAAGAGCCCTTCATAATATTTTTTTTCATCCGAGAGTGCTTTTTAGTTCCACGGCCCGGCTAAGTACTGACCAGGCCGGGCCCGCCATTTATTGTTCCAACGAATCATAAATAATTTTTTTTTTATTTGAAAACTAAAATACTTGCTTGTTATTACGATTGGAAAAATAAAAACTCATTTGATTTCTATGATATAGAATCAAATGATATCGAATCAAAGTGTCGTTTCTTATCTTAATTTTTTATATTTATTCTTTATTTTCTTTATTCCTTTTATTTTAGTAAATTAGTAAAGTAAATAAATAACAAAAAGGGAACTGTGGATTCTTGCACAATACATTTTCATGTATGTTATGGCTTAAGTAGTTTTGTCGAGACGTCTAGGTCAAAAACCTCCGGCAAAAAAACACTTGTTATTTAGTTTTAGTTATTGAAATTTAATGAATTCTCTTTTCCGAATCTCATTGGGTTCTCTGATACAACACGTAAACGCTCTAATTTTCATGATTATTTTATGATCCTATCCTTTCTTTTTACTCTTTTCACTTTTTATTACGACCCATTTTCTTGTTCGACAAAAGGTTCATTTATATACAATAATAGGATTGTAGCGGGTATAGTTTAGTGGTAAAAGTGTGATTCGTTCTATAATCCTTTATATAGTTAAGGGGTCTTTCGGTTTGATTAATATTTCATTCCGACCAAAAACTTTATTTCTTAAAAGGATTTAATCCTTTACCTCGCAATGAAAAATTCGAGGAAGAATATACATTCTCGTGATTTGTATCCAAGAATCAATTAAAAATTGAAAAATTGGATTATGAGATTACGAAACATAATTTTTTTTTTTAATTAGATCAATACTTCTAATTCAATAAGTATGAGTAAAGGATCCATGGATAAAGATAGAAAGTGGCTTTCTAATCGTAACTAAATCTTTAATTTGGAATTTGTATTACGGAAATTGAAGCAAAATGGCTATTAAACAATGACTTTGGTTTACTAGAGACATCGACAAATTGTTTTAGCTCGGTAGAAACAAAATGCTTTTCCTAAGGATTCTCTCACATAGAAATAGAGAACGAAGTAACTAGAAAGGTTGTTATAATATAATCCCCCTCTTTTCTATAGGGATCGTCTAGAAAGCGGGTTGTTCTGAATACATTCAGACAGAAAAGCTGACATAGATGTTATGGGTGGAATTTTTTTTTCGTTCATGTCTTAATATAGGAATTTATACATCTTCCATAAAGGAGCCGAATGAAACCAAAGTTTCACGTTCAGTTTTGAATTAGAGACGTTAAAAATGATGAATCAACGTCGACTATAACCCCTAGCCTTCCAAGCTAACGATGCGGGTTCGATTCCCGCTACCCGCTTTTACTTTATTTTTTTATTAAATTAATAAGAAATAAGAAAAAAATAATAAGAAATAAGAAAAAAATAGAATTAAATATTTTGAGATTTTTCTTA